AAAATTTTTGATAACTTCTTGATCCCGCCAGATTTATATAGAGAATGTTGATTCTAATGAACGATTCATGAATATAAATGACGAATCCAAAAATGCTATACAATTATGAAAAACGGAAAGATCCTTCAGATCTGATCATTCCATTATATTGACAATTTTTAAAAACTGATAATACTATGATCATAGTATGAGGGCGGTTGGTCAAGTAGGCCCCCATCGTCTAGTGGTTTAGGACATCTCTCTTTCAAGGAGGCAGCGGGGATTCGAATTCCCCTGGGGGTAGGGTACTACGAAAGGAAGTTGATCATGGATTACCAATAAGCCTATAAAATAAAAAAAAAAAGGATTCTTATGGGGTCGATGCCCGAGCGGTTAATGGGGACGGACTGTAAATTCGTTGGCAATATGTCTACGCTGGTTCAAATCCAGCTCGGCCCAATAAACCGCATCAATCTGCCATGAGATAGTATAAAACCCCTTGTCCTTTAGAAAGAGAAAGACCCCAGATGAAGATAAAAAAGAATCAAATTTTCTGCCAGATCCCTTATTTCCCTGGGATTGTAGTTCAATTGGTTAGAGCACCGCCCTGTCAAGGCGGAAGCTGCGGGTTCGAGCCCCGCCAGTCCCGGCGGATCCAATAAATACAAAAAGAAAATTTTCCCTTTCTATGAACTAGTAAAGAGTGTCGAGGGATATACTTTCATTCCTAAAGCAAAAAGGGGTCTTGATCTCTTTTTTCTTTCCTGTTTTTCCACCCCGCTTTTATTGTTTGTTAGGTTTGGAACTATGTAATTAATTGAAGTGGAAAGGCAATCTGATGCTCCTTCATCAGAAGACTGTCCAGGGAAGACACAAGGTGGATTATAGAAAAAACAAGGAAACGGATGATAAATAAATATAATTTTGGAGTAATTAAGTTAGGAATCCAAATTTGGATTCGGTATGGATAAAAGAACTTCCTATGTTATACTATTCAAGTCTTGACGACGAGTTGATTTGATAGATCAGATATTGTTATTCATGATAGTGATCCGGTTCTCGATCATCGAGAGGTAATTCATTCATTGAATTTACAGACGAAAGGTTTATCATCTCTAGGGGATTAAATCCCGAGTTATTGCGAAGTAAAAAACCGATGAGATTATGGAAGTAAATATTCTTGCATTTATTGCTACTGCACTATTCATTCTAGTTCCGACCGCTTTTCTACTTATCATTTACGTAAAAACAGTAAGTCAAAATAATTAATTCAATTGAATTTGAAAATTCATTTGAATCAAACTTTTCTTCCAAGTTCTTATCAAAAATTGACGAAGTCAAATGAAAGGGATTCCATTTCACATCTTAACTTAAAGGATTAAATGAAATGAGCGTACTATAATCGGAAATTTTAATCGGAAATTTTCTAATAGCCAGTATGGTAGAAAAATGCATTTTTCTACCATACTATCTTAGTTTATAAAGTTGTAATCTAGAATAAAGATAAACACTTAAGTTTCTATATATCAACCTACAATATGCTCTTCCTATATTTGTATATATATTCCATATATTGTAATATTGTATGGAATTGACATAAGACCTAATTTGCTACATCTATTTGTTCCGATCAATCCGAAAAAACGCTTCTAATTCCTTTCCTTTTACTAATAAGTAAGGGGAAACCTTGCCTATTTAAAATTTTTAACGCCATATGAAATAAGGCGATAAAGCATAAACCGCCTTTCAAAAATTAGAATAGAAACCAAAGGGTAAATGCCCGATATGTAACTCGCCCGAGTCAAGAATAAATAAAAAAAAGTCCGGTCTTACTTAGCCTAGTATCCGTCTATAAAGATAGTAAGAGCCCATTCCCGTTTCCCGTTGATTGAAATAGAAAGTTTCGGAAGAATTTTTGGTTGGAATAAATTTCCAATCACCTGAATCCCTTTCTTTTCGAAGTAAAAAGACGGGAATCGATGAAATTGGATTAAAATAGTATTATTCCTATCATAGATTACTATGTTGGAATCCAATGGGATTCCAAATTCAGAGTTTTTATTTTAAATAGTTCAAAATGCGTTGCAGGACGATCTATAAAACAAGCGGGTTTGATTCCTGAACTCAATTAGTAGTACTTCTAAAGCCCACTTCTTCCCCACACTACGAGTGAAAGGGAAAATGTAAAGACTACCATTAAAGCAGCCCAAGCGAGACTTACTATATCCATGTGCATTATGTCCCCTAATCTCTATAAATACGAAGGAATTATTCCTCACTAATAATAGTGAAATTAATGTCGCAGAGTCAAAAAAGGGTTCTACTGAACACTATTGAGAAACCAATCCAAAAAATTGATTAGGATTTCGAGTTTTTTGGTGATTCAATTCAGGCGACACCCGGATTTGAACTGGGGAAAAAGGATTTGCAGTCCCCCGCCTTACCACTCGGCCATGCCGCCAAAACGATACAAAATAGATACAATTTTTCCCGGATTACTTCATTTTTATTGTACTTGCGT